AAAGATCGTATTGATTCTTATCAAATAAAGACAGGATTAACTGAGGCTGTTCAAACAGGTACGGGTCAACTAAATGGTATTCCTATAGCAATGGGCGTTATGGATTTTCAGTTTATGGGAGGTAGTATGGGATCTGTAGTAGGTGAAAAAATCACACGTTTGATCGAATATGCTAGAAATCAATTTTTACCTCTTATTCTAGTGTGTGCTTCCGGAGGAGCACGCATGCAAGAAGGAAGTTTAAGCTTGATGCAAATGGCTAAAATATCTTCCACTTTATATGATTTTCAATCAAATAAAAAGTTATTCTATGTATCTATTCTTACATCCCCTACTACTGGTGGAGTAACCGCTAGTTTTGGTATGTTGGGGGATGTAATTATTGCCGAACCCGATGCCTATATTGCATTTGCGGGTAAAAGAGTAATTGAACAAACATTGAATAAAACAGTACCCGAGGGTTCGCAGGAAGCTGAATATTTATTTGATAAGGGCTTATTCGATCAAATCGTACCACGCAAGCTTTTAAAGGGTGTTCTGAGTGAGTTACTTCAGTTCCACCATTTTTTCGTTTGAACTCCGAATTCAATCAAGTAGAGCCTTAATTTAGAAAAGTGGATTATCATACAGATATATTTCGATCGTGAAGTTCATTTATTTAGTTCTACAGTCCTTGTACTAATTTTATTAGATATATATACTCGCTTATTACATATTAATTAATTAGTTTATTACTTAGTAATTAGTTATAGTAGTAAGTAATAAACTAATTAATTAATATATGTTTATAAGTAACAATAACAGGTACAAATATTAAATTGAGGTACCCATTCTATGACAACTCTCAACAGCTTACCCTCCATTTTTGTGCCTTTAGTGGGCCTAGTATTTCCGGCAATTGCAATGGCTTCTTTATCTTTTTATGTTCAAAGAACTAAGATTTTTTAGATGCGATGGGGCCAAGACAAAATCTGATCTATTTTTTCAAGACTTAGATATCATGGATATCCATTTAGTAGAATATTGTATAACAAGTGGTTTCTCCAAATAGAAATAAAAAAAAGCTCTTATGCATGCGTATGCGTAAACACGATATATGGGTAAATGAATTGTAATTATGGACCGGGATGGGAGCAGATGGATGAAATTCAAGTCCATGTATCTATAAATAGGTATGTAGATCTTTATAGGAGGTCCTATAAAGGAAAGGGGATGATTTTAGATCTAAGTAATTCGATGAATTACTCCTAAAGGTTCACAAATAGTGCTAGCTGATTAGAATTACTTCGGAAACAAAATCAAAATACAAAATAAAGTACAGTACATGCTTATTCTCTCAATTCCAATAAAATGCAACTGGATCTAGTCTGTATGAGTTGGCCATCAGAATCTATATGGATAGAATTTATAGCGGGGTCTAGAAAAACAAGCAATTTCTGCTGGGCTTTTATCCTTTTTTTTGGTTCATTAGGATTTTTATTGGTTGGAACTTCTAGCTATCTTGGTAGAAATTTGATATCTTTATTTCCATCTCAGCAAATAGTTTTTTTTCCGCAAGGAATCGTGATGTCTTTCTATGGGATTGCAGGTCTCTTTATTAGTTTCTATTTATGGTGCACAATTGTGTGGAATGTAGGTAGTGGTTATGATCGATTCGATAAAAAAGAAGGAATAGTGTGTATTTTTCGTTGGGGGTTCCCTGGAAAAAACCGTCGCATCTTTCTACGATTCCTTATCAAGGATATTCAATCTATCAGAATAGAAGTGAAAGAGGGTATTTATGTTCGTCGTGTCCTTTATATGGACATCAGAGGTCAGGGTGCCCTTCCTTTGATTCGTACTGATGAAAATTTGACTCCGCGAGAAATTGAGCAAAAAGCTGCTGAATTGGCCTATTTCTTGCGCGTACCGATTGAAGTCTTTTGAGAAATGAAGAATAACGGAAATGCGGCAGGAGGAAAAAACTCAAGTCAAGAACCCTATTTTCTTTTTCTAGAGCATAACCTAACTGAACTTTCTTCAGAATCCCCATTCATTCTTCGAGCCAAAGCAGGCGTATACGTAAGAGTCATAACCTAAAACAAAACGAAACAATTTTTTTTTGTTCAAAAAAAAAATTGCGTCTGTCAATTAAAGCCACACAACTCAATTCAGCAACAAAACGAAGTAACAAATCGAAATAATAGATTGATCTCATTTATCAAAATAAAAGTCTTTCGGAATAAAGACTTTCTCTTTTTTTTATTTTCAATAATTGGAATTAATACGTTAGAGACAGACGGATTATATCTTGTCAATTTTTTCTACTTTCTTTTGTCAATCACCCTTTCTTTTATCCTTTCTTTTATCCTTTCTTTTGTGCTCTTTAAGAACCAAACAATTCAACCTCTTTCTTAGAATGTCACGATACCCTTTTGTTTCTGTCTTTTTTTGATCATCATAATATTCTTCATAAAATTTCCTGAATTTTTTCAGGACTAACTATAGTTATAGTATGGATAGTCCGCGAAATTTTTTTGACATATTTGCTATTTTTATGAGGATTCTTTCGTCTCGAAATCCGCATAGAATAATATTCATTACTCGAGGCGGTTCTTTCGAGCATTTATCGAAAGAGGACAATTGCTTCGAATTGGATCAATTGAAATCTCTGGAAATAATATTCTATATATTTTTCACGCGAATTCGAAGTGGATTCTTATCATATTTTTGACTTCTGTATTTTAGATTCAAGGGCTAAGCACTTAATAAAAAAGAAAAAAACAGAGAATCAATTCGCTATCTATTTTATAATGGAACTCCTTCTTGATAGAAAGATCAGATCGCCTAGAGTCAATGAAAGAGGTGGGTTCATTAACCATTCACAGATACAAAAAAATGTCAAAAAAAAAAAAGAAAGCATTCATTCCCCTTCTATATCTTGCATCTATAATATTTTTGCCTTGGTGGATTTCACTCTCATTTAATAAAAGTCTGAAATCCTGGGTTACAAATTGGTGGAATACTGGGCAATCCGAAACTTTCTTGAATGACATTCAAGAAAAGAGTATTCTAGGACAATTCATAGAATTAGAGGAACTCTTCTTTTTGGACGAAATGATAAAAGAATACAAAAAATACCCGGAAACACATCTACAAAAACTTCATATAGGAATCCACAAAGAAACGATCCAATTGATCAATATGCACAATGAAGATTGTATCCATATGATTTTGCACTTCTCGACAAATATAATTTATTTCTTTATTCTAAGTAGTTATTCCATTTTAAGTAATGAGGAACTCGTTATTATTAACTCTTGGGTTCAAGAATTCCTATCTAATTTAAGTGACACAATAAAAGCTTTTTTGATTCTTTTATTAACTGATTTCTGTATCGGATTTCATTCACCCCACGGTTGGGAACTAATGATTGATTATATCTACAAGGATTTTGGGTTTGCTCATAATGATCAAATTATATCTGGTCTTGTTTCCGCCCTTCCTGTCATTCTAGATACAATTTTGAAATATTGGATCTTTCGTTATTTAAATCGTGTATCTCCGTCACTTGTAGTTATTTATCATTCAATGACTGACTGAAAAAAATGCATTGATCCAATTCTAATATAAAGTTTCTGACTTTGTATATAAGCATGCAAAGTCGAACTTACATTACTCCTTCTACCCATCGAGGGGGGGGGGAATTGCTGCTATCTTTGGATAAAAAATTTGTAGTATTTTTAGTATACAGTAAATAGCAAAATCGTGGATAAGGGGCTAGACTAGCGACCTACAAAATTTTATTGTAGCAATTTTCGGGATCAATGATTGGACCATGCAAACTAAAAATACCCTTTCTTGGATAAAGGAAAAGATTACTCGATCTATTTCCGTATCGTTCATGATATATATAATAACCGGCGCATCCATTTCAAACGCATATCCCATTTTTGCACAGCAGGGTTATGAAAATCCACGAGAAGCAACTGGGCGTATTGTATGTGCTAATTGCCATTTAGCTAATAAGCCCGTGGATATTGAGGTTCCACAAGCGGTACTTCCGGATACTGTATTTGAAGCAGTTGTTCGAATTCCTTATGATATGCAACTGAAACAAGTTCTTGCTAATGGTAAGAAAGGCGCCTTGAATGTAGGGGCTGTTCTTATTTTACCGGAGGGCTTTGAATTAGCCCCACCCGATCGTATTTCGCCTGAGATGAAAGAAAAGATAGGCAATCTGTCTTTTCAGAGTTATCGCCCTACTAAAAAAAATATTCTTGTTATAGGCCCCGTTCCTGGTCAGAAATATAGTGAAATTACCTTTCCGATTCTTTCCCCAGACCCTGCTACTAATAAGAATATTCATTTCTTAAAATATCCGATATATGTAGGCGGAAACAGGGGAAGGGGTCAGATTTATCCTGACGGTAGCAAAAGTAACAATACAGTTTATAATGCTACGGCAGCGGGTATAGTAAGCAAAATCATACGAAAAGAAAAAGGGGGATACGAAATAACCATAACAGATCTATCGGACGGGCGCCAAGTGGTTGATATTATCCCTCCAGGACCAGAACTTCTTGTTTCAGAGGGTGAATCCATTAAACTCGATCAACCATTAACAAGTAATCCTAATGTGGGGGGGTTTGGTCAGGGGGATGTGGAAATAGTACTTCAAGACCCATTACGTGTTCAGGGCCTTTTGTTCTTCTTTGCATTTATTGTTTTGGCACAAATCTTTTTGGTTCTTAAAAAGAAACAGTTTGAGAAGGTTCAATTGTCTGAGATGAATTTCTAGATCCGTGGATTTATCAACATCAAATTCGTAAAAAAGAAGGAAATTCTTTCTGACCATTGGGTTAGGTATGATCAAAAAAAGTATGAAATGGAATTGTTTACATCCCTTTCCCCCATATAAGATATGCCTGGAATTCCTTTTATCGCATCTCTAATATGTATATTGTGAAGAAGGCTATTTGGCTTTACCCCCTCTTTGCTTTTTTCAATCCCAATTTGAT